TTTTAAAATTAGTTTATTCTGCAGCAGCAAATGCTAGTAATAATATGGGTTTGAATGAAGCTGATTTATTTATTAGTAAAGCTGAAGTAAATGGAGGTGCTATTATAAAAAAGTTAAGACCCCGGGCTCGAGGACGTAGTTATATGATAAAAAAAACCACTTGTCATATAAAGATTGTTTTAAAAGAAAAATCAAAAATTTAGATTCATCTAAAGAAAGATAATTTAAATTCCTATTTCAAAATAAAAAATCTATGGATGGAAAAAATATAAAAATATGGGACAAAAAATAAATCCACTTGGTTTCAGACTTGGAACAACTCAAAGTCATCATTCTTTTTGGTTCGCAAAACCAAAGGATTTTTCCATGAGTTTACAAGAAGATGAAAAAATAAGAAATTGTATTAAGAACTATGTAAAAAAAAAAAAGAGAATATCCTCAGGTTTCGAAGGAATTGCCTATATGAGGATTAAAAAAAGAATAGATTTGATTCAAGTCATAATCTATATAGGATTTCCCAATTTATTAATAGAAGGACGAACGCGGGGAATCGAAGAATTACAGATGAATGTACAAAAAGAGTTTCACCGGAGACTCAACATTGCTATAACAAGAATTGAAAAGCCTTATGGACAACCTAATATTCTTGCAGAATATATAGCTTTACAATTAAAAAATAGAGTTTCGTTTCGAAAGGCAATGAAAAAAGCTATTGAATTAACTGAACAAACGGGTATAAAAGGAATTCAAGTGCAAATTGCGGGGCGTATCGACGGAAAAGAGATTGCACGTGTCGAATGGATCAGAGAAGGCAGAGTTCCCTTACAAACAATTCGCGCTAAAATTGATCACTGTTCCCATACAATTCGAACTATATATGGAGTCTTAGGCATAAAAATTTGGATATTTGTAAACCAAGAATAAGAAAAGAAGAATAATGGACCTTTTTTGTCTCGCCATTCTGCTCAGCGATAGAAAAATTTATTTATTATTTTTTTTGTCTTAACAAAAAAAAAAAAAAGAACAATTCTAATTATATAAGGTTGAATAAAAATTTGATTTACACTTTATTTATATTTAGTAGAATTGCTATGCTTAGTGTGTGACTCGTTCATTTTTTCTTAAAACTTTATAGTTGAGAATTGAGATTAAAAAAAAAGGCTGACCCCACTATAAACTTAGTAACTATGAAAACTAAAGAAACTCAAAACTAATAACCAACTTATTGCTTCGTATTGTCAAGATCCCAAGAAACAGTCACTATATGATTGAATCAATCATATAATTGTAGCAACTGAAACTCTTTTCATAAAAAAGAAATCTGATTATCAATTGTGAAACAAAGAAAAGGGATGTAGAAAAGGCGGAAGGATGATAGAAAGAGAGAATAAAGATCTAAATGATATATGATTCCCATATGTATGGTTTATGAAAAATTACTCCATAAAAAAGGCAGTGTGATAAAGCATCAACATCAATATGAAATAAAGATACAAAATATACGATTACAGTATAATAAAAAATAAAAAAAAAAGAGAATAAATCAAAAAAATTCAATTCAAATTCTATAATCAATATAGATAATATAGTCTATTATCTATCTAATAAGTTAGAAAAATAAGATATCAAATATCAAAGATAGAAAAGATATAAATAATAGAAAATAGATGAATAATTGAATAGAGCTTCGAGTTCAGAAAAACTGAGGAGATTTACTCGGAAACAAATAACATATTTTGTTGGAAGCTCCATTGCAGAGTTCAGGCCTAAACATTAATGGAGAAGCTATGGGAACGATGGAACCTGTGACTACATAGGATTTTTTTGAAAACAAATGAATCCTAATGATTCACTGGGTAGGATGGCGAAATGAACCAAGAAATAAATGAAGGAGGAAAGAGTCAATATTCGCCCGCGAACACTTTATTTATTTTTATGAAATTTCAAAATTTCATTTATATATTTATATTTCATATAGCAAATAACTTTTGGCATAATTCAATAGAGGTAAAGTCAAATACTTTTTAAAATTTTATTTTGATATTGATAATTGATAAAAGAAAGAAACATCATAATCATATATAAACAAACATAAACAAACATACCCCAATTATTTACTTATATATTTATATATATATAATATAGTTATATATAATATAGTTCCCTATATATATATATATAGTATATAGACAGTAATAGTAATATAGTATATAGACAGTAACAAATTCAATAAAAAAATTAAAATAAATCCATTTTTTTTTGATAGATTTGATAGAATTAAATACATGTCTATATAGTCTATATATCTATATATAAATATAAGATATAAGAATATAAGATTATTGAATCATTTCATTCGCGAGGAGCTGGATGAGAAGAAACTCTCATGTCCGGCTCTGCAGTAGAGATGGAATTGAGAAACAACCATCAACTATAACCCCAAAAGAACCAGATTTCGTAAACAACATAGAGGTAGAATGAAAGGAATATCTTGCCGAGGCAAGTATATTTGTTTTGGCAGATACGCTCTTCAGGCACTTGAACCTGCTTGGATCACAGCTAGACAAATAGAAGCAGGGCGAAGAGCAATGACACGGTATGCACGTCGTGGTGGAAAGATCTGGGTACGTATCTTTCCCGATAAACCTGTTACAGTAAGACCTACGGAAACGCGTATGGGTTCGGGCAAGGGATCCCCCGAATATTGGGTATCCGTTGTGAAACCGGGCCGAATACTTTATGAAATGAGTGGAGTATCAGAAACTGTAGCCAAAGCAGCTATTTTCATAGCTGCATGCAAAATGCCTATACGAACTCAATTTGTTATTTCAGGATAGATAAACAAAAATAAAGGAATATTGAGAATTAAAAAAAAAAGCGGGTTTATTTATCTCTGGACAGACAATATTTATTTTTTTTTCTTATATCTTATATTGAAATAAGAGATTCAAATAAAAATGATATGATTCAACCTCAGACCCTTTTGAATGTAGCGGATAACAGTGGAGCTCAAGAATTGATGTGTATTCGAATAATAGGAACTGGTAATCACCGATATGCTCATATTGGTGATATTATTGTTGCTGTAATAAAAGAAGCAGTGCCCAACATGCCTCTAGAAAGATCAGAAGTAATTCGAGCTGTGATTGTACGCACGTGTAAAGAACTCAAACGTGACAACGGCATGATAATAAGATATGATGACAATGCAGCAGTTATCATTGATCAAGAAGGAAATCCAAAAGGAACTCGGATTTTTGGTGCGATTGCCCGGGAATTGAGACAATTGAATTTTACTAAAATAGTTTCATTAGCACCCGAAGTATTATAGTATTTTCAATAATACTAGTAGATAGATGAAAAAGGGATATATTCTTTTTCTATGTAAAGAATATTCAAATATCTGAAATAGATCCGATGAATGGATTGTATCTCATGCATATACTTTAAATTTTTGATAATTTAAGAATTAAAAAAAAAATTCAATAAAACAAAAAAGAAGCATGTTGATTATATCAAAATGAGTAGGCATTAATAACTATAGTTCGTCATGGGTAGGGACATTATTGCCGATATAATAACTTCTATAAGAAATGCTGACATGAATCAAAAGGGAAGAGTTCAAATAGTATCTACTAATATCACTAAAAACATTGTGAAAATACTTTTACGAGAAGGTTTTATTGAAAATGTTCGAAAACATAAAGAAAGTCAAAAAAAATTTTTGGTTTCAACCTTACGACATAGAAAGGCTATAAAAGGAAAAAAAATAATTTTAAAGCGTATAAGTCGACCCGGTCTACGAATCTATTCCAACTATCAACGAATTCCTAAAATTTTAGGCGGAATGGGGATTGTAATTCTTTCTACTTCTCAAGGTATAATGACAGATCGAGAAGCTCGACTAGAAAAAATTGGAGGAGAAATTTTGTGTTATATATGGTGATTCTCTTGGGGCACCCTAATTTTCTCTCAAACTTACTTTTTGTAAAATAGAGAGAAGAAGTGAATTATAGAACTCTTCCTCTATTAGTTGATACTTAAAGGGGGTTCCCTGGAATGAAAGAACAAAAACTGATTCATGAGGGTTTAATTACTGAATCACTTCCCAACGGTATGTTCCGAGTTCGGTTAGATAATCAAGATCTAATCCTAGGTTATATTTCAGGGAGAATCCGGCGCAGTTTTATACGTATACTACCCGGAGATAGAGTCAAAATTGAAATGAGTCGTTATGATTCAACCAGGGGACGTATAATTTATAGACTTCGCAAAAAAGATTCGAACGATTAGATCCTTCTTTTAAACATCCCCTTCGTAGGGATATAATTTGCAGTTCAAAAATGAAATAAACTTTTTTTTGAATAAAAAAAAAAAATAGATTCAGAATGAAAGTAAGGAATAATAAATATGAAAATAAGGGCTTCTGTTCGTAAAATTTGTGAAAAGTGTCGCCTGATTCGTAGGCGAGGACGCATTATAGTAATTTGTTTCAATCCGAGACATAAACAGAGACAGGGGTAATACTTCTGAAGTTCTAAATAAAGAACTTTTTCAAAGAAAAACCCATGTATATGTAAAAAGAAAAAAGAAAGAATTTATTTTCAAATGGATATCCCCATATCTTTCTGTAAATTTATGATTCTTCTTTTTAGTCTTATGAACTTATGAATATGATATAATAAAATATGACAAAACCTATAGCAAAAATTGGTTTACGTAAGAATGTACGGAGTGGTTTACATAAGAATGAACGTAGAATACCAAAAGGAGTTATTCATGTTCAAGCGAGTTTCAACAATACTATTGTAACTGTTACAGACGTACGAGGTCGAGTGGTTTCTTGGGCTTCTGCAGGTACTTCTGGATTTAGAGGCACAAGAAAAGGAACACCCTATGCTGCCCAAGCAACTGCATTAAATGCTATTCGTACAGTACTTGATCAAGGTATGCAACGAGCAGAGGTTATGATAAAGGGTCCAGGTCTCGGAAGAGATGCG